ATTGGAAGAAAATAAGTTTCTTGAAATTTCCTATTTCGAATTGTATCTCTACAAAAAAAGGAATATTTCAATTGAAAAGACTACTTCACCTAATCATTAGAATCTTTGTTTCGTATTCTCTAAATTATATGCTGGTTGAATCGTACTTACCGCAATTTTGACTCTATATGACCTAGTATATGTATCAAACTATGTCGAATCCTTCCTGAAACGTAACCTAGAATAGGATCCCCTTTATCTAAACAAACCCAAAATACACCATTGGGAAGTGATTCAGTAAGTAAACCTTCATAAATCCTTTTTTTGTTCTTTCATTCCAAGTGAAACCAAAAATCCCTTGCAAAGTCTCAACTAATGAGGGAGGAGTGATATTATAAACCACCCCTTGTCTCTTTTTTTTACAAATAGGGGAGTTCTGTGTATAATTCGAATATCATAAAGATTACCATATATAACACAAAATTTCTCCGCCGATTCCCTGTAGTCGAGCTTCTCGGTCTGTCATTATACCTCGAGAAGTAGAAAGAATTACAATCCCAATCCCGCCTAAAATTCTAGGAATTCGTTGATAGTTAGAATAGATTCGTAGACCAGGTCGACTGATCCGTTTTAAATTTAAAATAGTTTTATATGGTCCTTTCCTATTCCTTCTATGTCGTAGGGTTAAAACCCAAAAATCCTTGTTATTTTCCTGATGTTTCCTTACGTTTTCAATAAAACCTTCTCGTAAAAGTATTTTAACAATGTTTTCGGTGATGTTAGTAGATGGTATTCGAACCATTCCTTTTCTATTCATGTCAGCATTGCGAATAGAGGTTATTATGTTAGCAATAGTGTCCTTACCCATGATAAACGAAAATTATTGTTTACTTTGAATTTTGATCTAATCAACATGCTTTTTTATTTTATTAAATAGTTACGGATTTTAAAAGGTATATGCGTGATACACAATCTACTAATTAATTTCATTCAAATACTATAACTATCTCACGGTCTCATCTTATAATACTTCAGGTGCTAATGAAATTATTTTAGTGAAATTTAACTGTCTTAATTCTCGGGCAATCGCACCAAAAATTCGAGTTCCTTTTGGATTTCCTTCTTGATCAATAATAACCGCAGCATTGTCATCATATCGTATTATCATACCGTTTTCTCGTTTGAGTTCTTTACAAGTACGTACAATTACAGCTCTGATCACTTCTGATCTTTCTAGAGGTGTATTTGGGACGGCTTTCTTGATTACAGCAACAATAATGTCACCAATATGAGCATATCGTCGATTACTAGCCCCTATGATTCGAATACACATCAATTCTCGGGCTCCGCTATTATCCGCTACATTCAAAAGGGTTTGAGGTTGAATCATATTATTTTTGAATCTCTTCTTTCAATGCAAAGCAAAGGGCGAAGTAAAAAAAACGAAATTTGCAATTGTTTTTTTTTTCATCTCAAACAAAGACCGCTTTCCTTTGATTCTACATTTCTATCCCGAAATAATGAGTTGGGTTCGGATAGGTATTTTGGACGCTGCTATTGAAATAGCTTTTCTGGCTATATTTTCTGCTACTCCACCCATTTCATAAAGTATTCTACCTGGTTTAACAACAGCTACCCAATATTCGGGGGATCCTTTCCCTGAACCCATACGTGTTTCTGCGGGTCTCACTGTAACGGGTTTGTCTGGGAATATACGTACCCATATTTTCCCCCCCCGCCGTGCATTTCGTGTCATTGCCCTTCGTCCCGCTTCTATTTGTCTAGATGTGATCCAAGCGGGTTCAAGTGCCTGAATAGCGTATTTACCGAAGCAAATATGATTGCCTCGATAAGATATTCCTTTCATTCTTCCTCTATGGTGTTTACGAAATCTGGTTCTTTTGGGGTTATAGTTGATGGTTGTTTCTCAATTCCATCTCTACTACAGAACCGGACATGAGAGTTTCTTCTCATCCAGCTCCTCGCGAATGAAACGATTTTTTAAAATATACATGTATTTACTGAATAATAGACTGAATCATGGGATTCTTTGATATTTCATTTAATCTATTATAAATTTTATAAATTTGTATATCTTCTTTTGATAGAAAACTAAACTAAATATGTATTTATAGATTCTATAATAAATTTTTTTATTTTGTTTTGCCTTTTCTTTTTTTATCTATTATTATATTTGATCAACTCAAATTTAGAAATATAATAAAATGGAAACGTTCGCGGGCGGATATTTACTCTTTTAATATGTGTTTCGGTTCTAGGGTTAGCCTATGAAACGACCTCTCACAATAAATGGATTGGTCTTGGGTTCCTTCCGCCATCCTACCCAATGAATTATTAGGATTCGTTTTCAATAAAATATTATGTATTCACGGGTTCCCTCGTTCCCATCGCCTCTCGATTAATGGTTAGGTCTTAATTCTACAATGGAGCCCTTTCTTTAATAAAATTGGTTCTTGAGTCAATCTTCTCAGTCTTTGTTGTCTCGGGGCTCTTGGCTTTT